TCTTTGCTTCGGAACAAAACAATTAGAATTAGGCTCGGTCAACTGGAATGCGTATTATCATATGGGAGATCTTCCAATTGAGAAGATCCATCGACCTGAGACGAAGAGAAAAGTCTATCTATTTTCTTTAGTTATTCAGTTAAACCAATGATTCGTTATTGGAGCAGATAGCAACAACCATTTCATCGGACATGCATATTTTGGATTTTCCGATGGATTGACATGGTTTCATTAATGGAAATTGTTTGATGTAGTGAGTAAATAGGCTCTGGTTGTTCGCCGTTCAAGAATTCTTGTTTAGACAGTTCATATCATCCATACATAGTGTTTTGATCTAAGATTTCAATTCTTCCATCTTTCAGCAGTAGCATATTGTTCCATGGAGCTAAGATCCAAAATATGGAATAATCAAGTCTTTCCACGACCCTACCACCCGGCCAATTCTGTTCCACTTAATCCTTTTTCATGGCCGCATATCTTTACGGATAAGTAATAGGAAACCTTTCTCCTGTTACACGAATCAAAGGTTTCATTTCATCCGGGAAAAGCCATCTCTTTCTCAACAATGTCTTTGTCATTTGATCCAATAGCGTTCCGTTAGATAGGAACAGATTTGATAAATACCGATAACTCTCGGATAGGGTATTAGAACGGAAAGATCCATTAGATAATGAACTATTGGTTCTAAGCCATCTCTGGCGATGAATCAACAATTCGAAGTGCTTTTCTTGCGTATTCTTGATGAACCAGCGTTTATACATAGATGTAGGAGGATTTGTTTGGGAAGTAATAAGCCCCTTTGACATCTCTTCATCCGCAAAGAATTCTCGACGGGAAAAGACAGAGACAAAGGGCGGATCTTTGAATAGGAAAAACAATGGATCCGCAGGGTCCCAAATGAATTGGCTTATTCGAAAAAAGCCCTGTTCTTTGGAAGATCTATCTCGTGTCTGGTACTGCGTGGTTCCACTCTGCAAGAACTCCGAATCATTATCTTGAAGCTCACCCTCTTTATGATAAACGATCCGTTTGCCCCGAAATGACCCGGCCCAATAGGGAAATCCCAATTCAGTGGGCCTTTCGATACAATCAAATAGATTGCCACAAGGGCGCCATATTCTAGGAGCCCAAACTATGTGATTGAATAAATCCTCCTCTATCTGTTGCGGGTCAAGGACTCCTTCCCCTTCCGCTTCTTCAAACTCCGATTCGTATTTTTCATATAGAAATCCCCGATCAACGATAGAACAAGATCCATTTCGCATCATATCTAACTGATTCCTTGGTTCGGACCGAAGAAGTAATGTCACTCGATTATTATCAAACCGGCTGCAATCTTTTTCTGTCCGTGAGGATCCCACCAGAGCACCTTCTACTTCTAATAGACCATGAACTAGATCAGAATCATTCTCAACGAAGCCATAAGAAGTGATCCCATTTTTTTCATCGGGTCCGGGCGAAGACCAAAGATCTTGAGCGACCGATCCGGCGGAACAACTCAAAAGATAAAGAAGTATCGTTAATTTCTTCATGCTCGTTCCAAGTTCGAAGTACCATTTGTACAAATAAGAATCCCCTTCCTTACATGATTTCTTCTTGATATAGATAGATATAGGATCTATAGGGCAATTACTTAGAAGTATATTTTGTGCAACAGCCCTTCCTATCTGATAGAAAAGGATCTCATGATCCTGAACCGATCTTACCTGGGATCGCAAATCCCAAGTTTGTCTATGAAGAGCTAATCTAATTGTATTAGTTTCTATAATTGATTTCTTCTGTGTAATACTAATTGATAGGGCCTCATTGATAAGTGCTACAAGATCTCGTACATTGGAACCCATGGTTATGGACCCGAATCCATTAGTATGGAACATTTTCTTTTCCAAGTAAAATCCCCTAGTATATGAAAGAATGAAAAAGTGCTTTCGTTGTTGTGGAATAAGAAGCCTTCGTATCTTAATGCATGTATTTAATTTATTCGGAGCTATTAGAGCGGGATCCACTTTTTGGGGAATATGAGTCGAAGCAATAACAAGAATATTTCTAGTAGAACATCTTTCACAATCCCCGGAGAGATAGTTCTCTAATAGACCGAGGGATAAGTAATTCGACTCATTCACATACAGATCATGAATGTTTGGAATCCATATTATGCAAGGAGACATTGCTTTTGCTAATTCGAATTGAAGGGTGATATCAAATTCAAATCGGTCTATTTTCGGCATCATCATATACATAGTTAGCAGCTCTGTATCAAGGTCATCATCAATATCGTCACTATCATCAATATCGATATCGTCACTATGATCAATATCGTAAATAAAAGAATCTTTAGACTTGTCATCCAGGAACTTGTTTGGAAATACCGTAATGAAAGGAACATAAGAGTTTGTCGCTAGGTATTTGACCAAATAGGATCGTCCAGTTCCTATAGAACCTATCACTAAAATACCCCTAGAAGGAGATAGGGCTAAGCGGAGCGAAAAGGGTTTTTCATGAGATGGGAAATGAAAACTATTAGCCCCACACGAGGTTTGTGAATAAGTGATTGTATGATAATGAGCAAGGAATATCCGTCTTTCTGCTAAACAGGATCTATTTAACTCATAATTCATTAGATACTTTTTATGAATGTCAACTAAGTATCGTAAGTAAATTGATCCCGGTTGTTCAATCATTTGATAACCAGAGTCATTTTTGGATAAATGATCACTATGGGTCAGACTCAATAGAATCTGCTCAATCCTTTTTTCTGTCGTTAAGGTGGAGAACTGAACCAAGAATTCTCTTTCTTCATCATCAATCGAATCATTGTTCGCGACCCAGGATTCTATTCTATCATCAATCCAATCACCGTTCACGTTCTCTCTTTTTCTTATCAATGAATAGAGCCCTTTACTTGTACGACTTAGATGTCTCGTATTTCTCGAAAAAGTGATTCGATTGATGGGATTTGGTATGATACTTATGAGATCGATGGGATTGATATTCAAATATTTCTTCTTAGAACGTATTGATTTGACCCCATAAGCGGGACCCCCACCCCATAGCATGTTGCCACCAGAAGCAGAACCCCGTATTTCTTCCAGAGAATCTCCTAATTGTTCCAGAGCAACTAGAAAGAGATTCTTTAACCAGAAAGAATTCAGTTCAGATGTAGGATACCTATCCAGAAGTTTTCGCAACTCAATCATGTATGATGGAATCATCAAAGACTTGATCTTTTCTAACTCTGTCTGTAACTCACTAGAGGCTCGGGAAACAAAGAGAAGATGTATACGAACGAGATATCCAGCAACAAGAAGAAGGAAAAGGATTGAATAGAGGAACTCCCGAGCATTTTTTGATCTCAGATGTGCCCATATGAATGGAACGAGTGACTCATTATTTCGATGAATCATTTCTTCGGACAGAGGAAGATTCTGTAAACATTTACTCGGAATCTCACTTATCAGAGTCCATTGTGGAAGAATCTTCTGAGGAATTGGCCATGATATATCCAATCCATGCATAATATCATGAAAAATGGATACAAATTTTTGACTGCTACTTAGTATCGGCAATGGGTCTGAAAAAGTATCTAAAAAGGTGAAATTTAGATATTTGCATCCTGTCGAAGTAAGGAACCATGGCATATATGTTTGGAACAGATCCCATTTTGAGAGATTTGAAAAAGCATTATTTCGTTGAAAGGTTCTATACATCTGCCCTTTCTCAACGCATTTCTTTAGACAAAGACTCTGTTTTTTCCTCTTTCCGGATGGTAAATCTTTCTCAGAACATGGAGTGTGAATCAAACTCATGTTTGAATTGAAACCAAGATACTGATACAAGTTCTTCCCTTCTGAATCAGATAGATTCATATCTGAAAGAGGCTGACAATAAGTTCTTTCCAAATTGACTATTTGTTCCTCTGTTAGAGGTGTTGCAGAAATGTCTGCGATCGAGTAAATAGCTCTACGAACGAATGGATCGGATCGAATTGGAAAATGGAAAGATTTGTACAAGTTATACGTTTCGTTACCACTTTGTGGAAAATCGTTAGATATGAATATGTCAGATACCTGTGACTCAATTGGTGAAATAGTCTCTCTCTCCAAAAAAATATGTTTTTTTTTATCGACGCACAAAGAAAATATCTTGTTGCGAATGAACAAGATATTGAGGAATTGTCCATATGTAAGATCATAATTATTGATACGGGGCTTTTCCACATAAAAAGGAAATCTTTTGTTACAATAGAACCAGAAGTGATGTGGATTATTCAAGAATCGAAGTCGATTTGCTTTATAAAAAGAAGATATCAATGAACTTCTATGAAATGGTTTCACGGGATTCAGCCAATTGTCTCGATCCTGGGATATTATTGAGAAATAGGAATCCGCAAAGGATTTCCTGCGATTATTTCTAGTATGGAATGAGTCAATCATCCACTTTGGTATCTTTTTGAACAAAAATGGTAATATTGTTTCTCCATTGATCAAGAATTTCGGTCTTTGGGAATCATCATGATCATCCAATAAGAAGGGTTTCAATTTATTCAAATGAACGATTTGAACACCTATTGATTCTAACAACTGATTGCGGAGTTGCGGACCTTTCAATTCATAGATGTGGATCTCGGACCTATGAATGGGGATATTCCCGATACTCACAAAGAAAAAGGGAAGTGACTTGGACAAAAAGAGAAGTGACTTGGACAAAAAGAGAAGTGACTTGGACAAAAAGAGAAGTGACTTGGACAAATCTTCTTTATCGATAGCCTCGGACCAATCAATCGAATATTGATTAATACGTAATCGATCGAACACTACTTGAAAACAGTTCTTCTCTTCAGAAATGAAATGTTCCAAATGTTCCTGGAGATTCTTGCTCCCATTGGACAATTTGTATCTATATGCATCAGGATCCCGATTGATGGATCTCTCGGTTCGAGAAATAAGAGGATCAAACCATTTCTTCTGACTCTTTTTCAAATTCGATAAATGTTGGTTGATCGTATATTTCATTATAGTTATATGATTCAGAGTATCATTTCCTATTTGTTGATCCCTTTGAATTCCATATTCGAGGTTGCGATCGGATCTATTCATTAAAAAGAATCGATTCGATACATTTCTTATGTACCTACGAGTGCTATATTGGATTTGAATCAGATTTCGGATCAATCTATATTGATTGACTGCCTCCATTATGTTGTTGCTAGCAAATACCGCCGTTTTTCGTTTTGGATCTTCCAAATCATTCCCGCAGTAGATCCGGACCGATTCTTTTCTGATCCTTCGATAAAAAGATTCATTCTCTTCATAAAAAAGAGGAGGTAGAATCCAAAAAAAATTCTTGAATACCTTATTCAAGAATTTTTTTTGATCTAACCCGTAGGAATCAATAGAAAGGGCAAATCCCCTATGATACACCAGATCCGGCCCGGTTATTGATAGAGTGAATAGATCTGCCATTTCTTGAAATCTCTCTTCTGAGTCAAAATCGTGGTGTAACGTGTATCCCCCTTTGTTCCGTAGATGAAATAAATCCAAAAATAGATTTTTGTTCAAGAATGAAATCTTATTGGAACTGTCCATATCTGGTTCATCCTTCGGAACCATACCAGATCCCGGATCTGAGGAAATAGGATGAATTGAGACGATATTTTGTAAATACGTAATTATCTTGAATATGTCAACCATTTCTTTATTTTCCGATCGCCTGGAAGGAACAAAAGAAAGATCTTGTTTTTTCTTCAACAATTTCTGATCCCTAGTGGACCTCTCAATAGGATTCGAACCCAGATGAAGTTCTGACCATCTGTCAGAGAAAAAAGAACGAATTGATCTTGTAGGATTCCCAAGAAAATCTTCGATTTCTTCCGGAAGCAGATGATTATTCATCTGCTTCTCACCTTTCGTGAATAGCCGGGACATTGAGGAAGATCCAAAAAGGCATTTCGGGGATCGATCTGATTCTATCTCTGTTCCTTCCGTTTGAAGAAAGGAAGGATCCCAAAGAATCGATCTTTCTTTTACTTTTAGTTGCTGAATCTCTCTTTGATCGATCAATGTGTGATATTCGGGATCCTCATTTCTAATGGAATCGAAATGATCTCTGGATTGATCAGAAGATCCTTTCAATTGGCTAGAATCCGTTACTTGAACGAAAATGGATCTTGTGGAATCATATTGAATATTTGACAATACATTCCGTACCTTGCTAAAAAACCGATCCTTGTTTACCAACCACACATTGTCTAACCAAATCCAATTCTCTCTCGATACGTTCCTCAAAAAATCCGATTCGTGCTGATTCTTTCCCCAACTAACGAAGAGACCTTGGCGGAATTGCCACATATGATATTGAGCACAATTTTGCAAAGAAATACCCCACTTGTTTCTCGAGAAGAGATGGGAAACACGCCCAATATCATTTGATTGAATAGTTGCCTCAGCTCCTTGTTGTTTGAAGAAACCCCACCCTTCAATCGGTCTTTTTTCACGAAAAGCAGACATGAGATAACAAATCAAGTCTTTCCCTAAGACTTCGAATAGCTGTCCCAAATTCAAGTTGATTATGTTTCGCTTCTTCCTCGGAGAAAGACGATCAAACAATTCCCAATCATGGCCCTTGCGGGTCGGATCATCCGTATAGGATAAAAAAAGAAACTCCAGATATTTGCTATCTTTCTCTTTGAATGAGATCTCAATTCCAGCTACGGTTTCATTAGATACCTTACAACTAGAATCCCTCTTTTTCCCGATCCGGTTCCTCCACCACCGCGAACCCCGGTTAGATTCAGGCATGATAGACTTTTTATTTATTGGGAGAACCCAAGTACTCTCTTGCGGATCCATGAAGCAACTCTCAGAAATGTTTTTCCCTTTTTGAAGATACAGGAGCGAAACAATCAACCTATTGATATTGGAAGACCGAAAAGATTCTTCCAATGTCCCATTTCTGGGTCCAATGGAATTCATAGGTATAGGAAGAAGCCCCATCAAATAGAGATTTTTTCTTTCAGCCATCTTTCGATTGTTAATACGAGATATAAGGACCGCTACTACAAGCAGTACTACACCTTTGATCGTGAAATATCGATTGCTTCTTGAACCCTGTGAATCACGTGAAAGTAGGATACTCCAAATTCGGGGGTCAAAGAGTTTCATAAAACGTTCTTGGTGGAAAAAAATGTGAGTGAAAGATCCCACTGCATCGAATTTGATCCATGAATCTAAGAAATAGTGAGAATTCTTGATCTCTCTCAATTCGAAGATCCAGGATTTGAATTGATGTCCTTTCATTGATTCCTCCTAAAGATTTCATTTCAATTGGAATTTGGTTATTCACGATGTACGATAATCCCTGTTAAGCATCCATGGCTGAATGGTTAAAGCGCCCAACTCATAATTGGCAAATTCGTAGGTTCAATTCCTGCTGGATGCACGCCAATGGGAACGTTCAATAAGTCTATTGGATTTGGCTCTGTATCAATGGAATCTCATCATCCATACATAACGAATTGGTATGGTATATTCATACCATAACATATGAACAGTAAGAACTAGAATTCTTATCGATACTGGAACTCATAGGGAAGAAAATGGATTTATGGATGGAATCAAATATGCAGTATTTACAGAAAAAAGTATCCAGTTATTGGGGAACAATCAATATACTTCTAATGTCGAATCAGGATCAACTAGGACAGAAATAAAGCATTGGGTCGAACTCTTCTTTGGTGTCAAGGTAATAGCTATGAATAGTCATCGACTCCCGGGAAAGGGCAGAAGAATGGGACCTATTATGGGACATACAATGCATTACAAACGTATGATCATTACGCTTCAACCGGGTTATTCTATTCCACCTCTTATAGAGAAAAGAACTTAAAGCAAACAAAATACTTAATAACACGGCGATACATTTATACAAAACTTCTACCCCGAGCACACGCAATGGAACCATAGACAGTCAAGTAAAATCCAATCCACGAAATAATTTGATCTATGGACAGCATCGTTGTAGTAAAGGTCGTAATGCCAGAGGAATCATTACCGCGGGGCATAGAGGGGGAGGTCATAAACGTCTATACCGTAAAATCGATTTTCGACGGAATGAAAAAGACATATCTGGTAGAATCGTAACCATAGAATACGACCCTAATCGAAATGCATACATTTGTCTCATACACTATGGGGATGGTGAGAAGAGATATATTTTACATCCCAGAGGGGCTATAATTGGAGATACCATTGTTTCTGGTACAGAAGTTCCTATATCAATGGGAAATGCCCTACCTTTGAGTGCGGTTTGAACTATTGATTTACGTAATTGGAAGTAACCAATTAGGTTTACGACGAAACCTAGAAATCGATCACTGATCCAATTTGAGTACCTCGACTGGATAGACCTCAACAGAAAACTGTTGAGTAATGGCAGCAAGTGATTGAGTTCAGTAGTTCCTCATAGAAAATTATTGACTCTAGAGATATGGTAATATGGAGAAGACAAAATTGTTTGAAGCACGCACAGAACCGGGACGCCTCTTGTTTCAAAGAGAGGAGGACGGGTTATTCACATTTAATTTGATGGTCAGAGGCGAATTGAAAGTTAAGCAGTGGTAATTATAAAGATCCCCCGGGGAAAAATAGAGATGTCTCCTACGTTACCCGTAATATGTGGAAGTATCGACGTAATTTCATAGAGTCATTCGGTCTGAATGCTACATGAAGAACATAAGCCAGATGACGGAACGGGGAGACCTAGGATGTAGAAAATCATAACATGAGCGATTCGGCGGATTTGGATTCCTATATATTCACTCACGTGATCATACGATTCATATAAGATCCATCTGTCTAGATATCATCATATACATCTAGAAAGCCGTATGCTTTGGAAGAAGCTTGTACAGTTTGGGAAGGGGTTTTCTTGAGAAAAAAAAAGAATCTACTTCAACCGATATGCCCTTAGGCACGGCCATACATAACATAGAAATCACACTTGGAAAGGGTGGACAATTAGCTAGAGCAGCGGGTGCTGTAGCGAAACTGATTGCAAAAGAGGGTAAATCGGCCACATTAAGATTACCGTCTGGGGAAGTCCGTTTGATATCCAAAAACTGCTTAGCAACAGTCGGACAAGTGGGTAATGTTGGGGTGAACCAAAAAAGTTTGGGTAGAGCCGGATCTAAGTGTTGGCTAGGTAAGCGTCCTGTAGTAAGAGGAGTAGTTATGAACCCTGTAGACCATCCCCATGGGGGCGGTGAAGGAAGAGCCCCAATTGGTAGAAAAAAACCCACAACCCCTTGGGGTTATCCTGCGCTTGGAAGAAGAAGTAGGAAAAGGAAAAAATATAGTGATAGTTTTATTCTTCGTCGCCATAAATAGGAATATTGAAAATCCCATTTTTGGAATTGGAAATAATGTGATGGGCGAACGACGGGAATTGAACCCGCGCATGGTGGATTCACAATCCACTGCCTTGATCCACTTGGCTACATCCGCCCCTTATCTAGCTAAAGGATTTTCTCTTTTTTCTTTTTCCATTCATATCATTATTGTATTTATTCTTACCTCCATACTTAGATCGAGATATTGGGCATAGAATACCCATTTTAATAATGTAAAAAAAAGGAGTAAAGTAATCCGCCGTGATACGTTCATTAAAAAAAAATCCTTTTGTAGCTAATCATTTATCGAGAAAAATTGATAAAATCAACATGAGGGAAGAGAAAGAAATAATAGTAACTTGGTCTAGGGCATCCACTATTATACCCCCAATGATCGGCCATACAATTGCGGTTCATAACGGAAAAGAACATTTACCTATTTATATAACAGATCGTATGGTGGGTCATAAATTGGGAGAATTCGCACCTACTCTAACTTTTGCAAGACATGCGAAAAGCGATAATAAATCCCGTCGTTAATTTTGATAATCTTAATATAGAAATTAGAAGAAATTTCTATAACATAGAAAACTCAAGCAAACAAGTTAAGTAAAATTAAGTACTTTATTATTTATGGATGGGGGATATAACCTTATGATAAAGAGAAATAACTTACGTTCAAGTACAGAAGTCAAAGTTTTAGCTCAACATATACATATGTCTGTTTTCAAAGCACGAAGAATAATTGATCAGATTCGTGGACGTTCGTACGAGGAAACACTTATGACACTAGAGCTCATGCCTTATCGAGCATCTTATCCCATTTTGAAATTGGTTTATTCTGCAGCAGCAAATGCTAGTCATAACATGGACTTGAACGAAGCCCATTTATTCATTAGTAAAGCTGAGGTCAACGGAGGTACTATTGTAAAAAAGTTAAGACCGCGGGCTCGAGGGCGTAGTTATGCCATAAAAAGACCCACTTGTCATATAACAATTGTATTGAAGGATAAATCTAAATTAAATTATTTTTAGATGCATCTTTCAATAAAAAAATATGGATCGAAAACTAATATAAATATAATAAAAAAATATGGGACAAAAAATAAATCCACTTGGTTTCAGACTTGGTACAACCCAAAGTCATCATTCCTCTTGGTTCGCACAACCAACAAATTTTTCTGCAGGTCTACAGGAAGATGAAAAAATACGGAATTGTATCAAGAACTATGTACAAAAAAATAAGAGAGCATCCTCGGGTTTTGAAGGAATTGCACGTATAGGAATTAAAAAAAGAATTGATTTGATCCAAGTAATAATCTATATAGGATTCCCAAATTTATTAATAGAGGGCCGAACGCGAGGAATCGAAGAATTACAAATGAATGTACAAAAAGAGTTTCACTCCGTGAACCGAAGACTCAACATTGCTATCACAAGAGTTGAAAAACCTTATGGACAACCTAATATTCTTGCAGAATATATAGCCTTACAATTAAAAAATAGAGTTTCGTTTCGAAAGGCAATGAAAAAAGCCATTGAATTAGCTGAACAAACAGATACAAAAGGAATTCAAGTGCAAATTGCAGGGCGTATCGACGGAAAAGAAATTGCACGTGTTGAATGGATCAGAGAGGGTAGGGTTCCCCTACAAACAATTCGCGCTAAAATTGATTATTGTTCTTATACAACTCGAACTATCTATGGAGTATTAGGCATCAAAATTTGGATATTTGTAGACGACAAATAATGGACTCTTATTTATATTTATCTTGCCATTGTGGCCGGAAATAAAACAAAAATGAACAATTCTATAAGGCTGAATAAAAATTCAAATTCGATTGACCGTTTGGTATAATTGCTATGCTTAGTGTGTGACTCGTTAGTTTTTCTTTAGAATTTCTAGTTTAGTTGGGGTTCAAAAAAAAGACTGAACTCTACTATATAACTATACTATAACTTAGAACTTAGTAACCATATAAACTAATAACCAACTTATTGCTTCGTATTGTCGAGATTCCAAGAAACAGTCACTATATGACTAGATCAATCATATAGTTGTAGCAACTGCAATTTTTTCCAAAAATTTATAAATTTATATATATATATATAAATTTATAAATTTTATAAATTAAAGTAATATAAATCTAATTATCGGTTGTAAAGCAAAAAGAAAGGGATGTGGATAAATGGAAAGATGATAGAAAGTAAAGAACAAAAATATCAATGATATATGATTCCAATATGTATGGTCTATGAATCATTTAAAAAATCAAAAACGGCGGTGTGATAAAGCATCAATACTGAACTGACAAAAGAGCCCGGGGTTAATAAAAACTGAGGAGATTAACTCGGGAACGAATTTCGTCGGGGGCTCCATTGCAGCGATCAGGCCTAACCATTAATGGAGAAGCTATTGGAACGACAGAACCCATGAATACATAGGATTCTATTAAAAAGGAATCCTGAAAATTCAATTCATTGGATAGGATGGCGGAACATGCCAAGAACAAATTTATTTTTTCGAAAAGGTCGTGGATTGACCTCCCGAATGAAAGAGGAAAGAGTAAATATCCGCCCGCGAAACCTTGATCTTTTATACAATATTTTAGCCCGATTTGATAGGAGTAATTCGTTATGTTATAAAAAAAGAAGAAGCATTATTTATATAAAATAAATATACATGCCCAGCTGTATATCTTGTATATATAGCTTACTAGATAACCAATGAGATATCAAAAAATCCCATTACATGAGATTACATAAGTGTATCCATTTATTAAATACGCACGTATCTGTAATATTATTGAATTGGAATCATTTCATTTGCGAGGAGCTGGATGAGAAGAAACTCTCATGTCCGGTTCTGCAGTAGAGATGGAATTAAGAAACAACCATCAACTATAACCCCAAAAGAACCAGATTTCGTAAACAACATAGAGGAAGAATGAAGGGAATATCTTGTCGAGGCAATCGTATATGTTTCGGTAAATACGCTCTTCAGGCACTTGAACCCACTTGGATCACGGCTAGACAAATAGAAGCCGGACGAAGAGCAATAACACGATATGCCCGTCGGGGTGGAAAAATATGGGTACGTATATTTCCCGACAAACCTGTTACAGTAAGACCTACAGAAACGCGTATGGGTTCAGGTAAGGGATCCCCTGAATATTGGGTATCTGTTGTTAAACCGGGTCGAATACTTTATGAAATGGGCGGAGTATCAGAAACCATAGCTCGAGCAGCTATTAAAATAGCTGCGTGCAAGATGCCTATAAAAACTCAATTCGTTATTGCAAGATAAGGATATAGAAATAAAAAAAAAAGTATATTAAGGGCAAAACCACGTTTATGGACAGACAATATTTCTTTTTTCCTTTATCTTTTGCATTGAAATAACAAACAGATAAAAAAAAAAATGATATGATTCAACCTCAGACCCTTTTGAATGTAGCGGATAACAGTGGGGCTAGAAAATTGATGTGTATTCGAATCCTAGGCGCTGGCAATCACCGATATGCTCATATTGGTGACGTGATTGTTGCCGTAATTAAAGAAGCCGTACCCAATATGCCTCTAGAAAGATCAGAAGTAATTAGGGCTGTAATTGTGCGAACGTGTAAAGAGCTTAAACGTGACACCGGTATGATAATACGATATGACGACAATGCCGCGGTTGTTATTGATCAAGAAGGAAATCCAAAAGGAACTCGAGTTTTTGGCGCGATCGCCCGGGAATTGAGACAGTTGAATTTTACGAAAATAGTTTCATTAGCCCCAGAGGTATTATAAATATAAAATATACTAGTAGACTATAGTAAGATATCTGAACCAGTGGATTGTGTTTCACACATATACTTTGTAATATCTTTGTAATATCTTTGTAATATAATAATATTAATAATGTAATAGAATATAATAATTCAATAAATAGAACAAAGAAAAAACATGTTGATTATATCAAAATTAGGGGTAACAATAATTATAGTTTGTCATGGGTAAAGATACTATTGCCGATATAATAACTGCTATAAGAAATGCTGACATGGAAAAAAAAGGAACAGTTCGAATAGCATCTACTAATATAACCGAAAACATTGTCAAAATACTTCTACGAGAAGGCTTTATTAAAAACGTTCGAAAACATCAGGAAAATAAAAAATATTTCTTGGTTTCAACCCTGATCCATAGAAGGACTATGAAAGGAATATATAGAACCATTTTAAAGCGTATCAGCCGACCGGGTCTACGAATTTATTCGAACTATCAACGCATTCCTAAGATTTTAGGCGGAATGGGGATTGTAATTCTTTCTACTTCTCGTGGTATAATGACAGATCGAGAAGCTCGACTAGAACAAATTGGGGGAGAAATTTTGTGTTATATATGGTGATTGCCCCCTTTTCTGGTATACTAATCTTATCTCTAATTTCCCTTTTATTCGTGAAATAGAGAGGAAAAGTGAGTTATATAACCTTTCCCCCATTAGTTGATACTTCAGGGGGTTGCCTGGAATGAAAGGACAAAAATGGATTTATGAGGGTTTAATAGCCGAATCACTTCCCAACGGCATGCTCCGGTTACGTTTAGATAATGAGGATCTAATTCTGGGTTATGTTTCAGGGAAAATCCGACACAGTTTTATACGAATACTACCAGGGGATAGAGTCAAAATCGAAGTAAGTCGTTATGATTCAACCAAAGGACGTATAATTTATAGACTTCACAATAAAGATTCGAACGAGTAGGTTATTTTTTACAAAATTACGTTTGTCGAGATACAATTCGAAGTGAAAAAATTGAAGAAATTTCTTTTCTTCAAAGTAGTAAATTAAGAATTGAATTAGGGTAAGGAATGAAAAATATGAAAATAAGAGCTTCTGTTCGTAAGATTTGTGAAAAGTGTCGACTGATCCGTAGGCGCGGTCGAATTATAGTGATTTGTTCCAATCCGAGACATAAACAGCGACAAGGATAATCTTTTTGAAAACCTTTCTTTTCTAAAGTATCTAAAGTAAAAGTATCTAAAGTAAAAGTATCTAAAGTAAAGGAAGGATTTACCATGAAATGGATATCTCCATATCTTTCTGTATATTTCTGACTCATATTTATGAGATGATAAAATATGACAAAACCTATACCAAGACTTGGTTCGCGTAAGAATGGACGCCTTAGTTCACGTAAGAATGAACGTAGAATACCAAAAGGAGTTATTCATGTTCAAGCAAGTTTCAACAATACTATTGTAACTGTTACAGATGTGCGAGGCCGGGTGGTATCTTGGGCCTCCGCCGGCACTTCTGGATTCAAAGGAACAAGAAGAGGGACACCCTATGCTGCTCAAGCAGCAGCAGTAAATGCCGTTCGTACGGTAGTTGATCAGGGTATGCAACGAGCAGAAGTTATGATAAAGGGCCCCGGTCTCGGAAGAGATGCAGCATTACGAGCCATTCGTAGAAGTGGTATACTATTAAGTTTCGTACGTGATATAACACCTATGCCACATAATGGATGTCGACCCCCTAAAAAAAGACGTGTGTAGAGATAAGAATTAACCGGATTTCAAGAGAAATAAATGACTCAATGATCTGATCAAATAATATATTCATAGTATGGTTCGAGAGGAAGTAGCAGGATCCACTCGAACACTACAGTGGAAGTGTGTTGAATCAAGAGTAGACAGTAAGCGTCTTTATTATGGTCGTTTCATTCTGTCCCCGCTTATGAAAGGTCAAGCCGATACCATAGGCATTGCCATGCGAAGGGCTTTACTTGGAGAAATAGAAGGAACATGTATCACACGCGCAAAATCCGAGAAGGTACCACATGAATATTCAACGATACTAGGTATTGAAGAATCCGTGCACGAAATTTTAATAAATTTGAGAGAAATTGTATTGAGAAGTCATCTCTATGGGGTTATAGACGCTTCCATTTGCGTCAGGGGTCCTAGATACGTAACCGCTCAAGATATTATCTTACCCTTACCATCTTCTGTAGAAATAGTTGATACGACACAGCATATAGCTAAGTTGACGGAACCAATTGATTTGTGTATTGGATTACAAATCCAGAGGAATCGTGGATACCGTATGAAATCCGCAAATAATTCTCAAAATGGAAGTTACCCTATAGATGCTGTATCCATGCCTGTTCGAAACGCAAATCATAGTATTCATTCTTATGGCAATGGAAATGAAAAACAAGAAATACTTTTTCTAGAAATATGGACGAATGGAAGTTTAACTCCTAAGGAAGCACTTTATGAAGCTTCTCGCAATTTGATTGATTTATTTATTCCTTTTCTACATGCGGAGGAGGACATGAAATTCAAGGAAAATAAAAACAAGTTGACTCCATCCCCTTTTACCTTTCAAGATAGATTAACTAATCTAAACAAAAACAAAAAAGGAATCCCATTGAAATGTATTTTTATTGACCAATTAGAATTACCCTCCAGAACCTATAATTGTCTCAAAAGGTCCAATATACATACACTGTTGGACCTTTTGAGTAAAAGTAAAGAAGACCTAATGAGAATTGAATATTTTCACATAGAAGATGTAAAGCAGATATTGGACACCCTTCGTAAGCATTGTGAAATCGATTTACCTAAGAATAAGTTTTAATTTAAAATCCATTGTCATTTTTTTCTTTATAATCTAAAAAAAAATGATAAAGAAAAAATTCGTTTTTCATCTCCAGCACGATTTGTATCGGAATAGAATATAATAAAATTAATGTATCTAGGGAAGATTAACTTTGACTTTGAGGCAACTATTCCCTAGATACTTGCACCGGTATTTGGTCGTTGAATCCATTTAAAAAAGACCTAAAGTTAGGGATTTATCAATAGGTAATGTTGCTCCAATACCTAACCAAAGAGCCACTGCGGTACCAATCAAAAAGATTGTTGTAGCTACTGGACGACGAAATGGATTTTGGAATTTATTGACATTCTCCAAAAAGGGTACTGTCAATAACCCCGTCGGTACTGAAACCATTAAAAGAACGCCCAATAACTTATTGGGTACTGTGCGGAGTATTTGAAATACGGGAAAAAAGTACCATTCAGGTAATATTTCCAAAGGAGTTGCAAATGGATCCGCTGGTTCACCAATCATTGACGGTTCTAAAACCGCTAAGCCCACGTTACATGCAATCGTACCTAGAATTACTACTGGAAAAATATATAAAAGATCGTTGGGCCATGCGGGTTCCCCATAATAATTATGACCCATTCCTTTTGCCAATTTAGCCCTTAATACAGGATCATTCAAGTCAGGTTTCTTTGTTATTGGGATAGGTGAACGGATACACCCCCCGAAGGAACCGGACATGATAATTTTTCATCATCCGGCTCGAGCAAGAATCAAAAGAATGGCGGAAATAGATCTATATAGAATCTCCATTTCATAGGCATCCATACATATATAATGTAATGACTCTATGTAAGACAGATTCCATTTTCCGAAATTGCAATGCAACTATTCATTGCAAAGCAAAGAATTCAATTCTTACAGGTAAATGCTCAATATCCAAGTAAGCCTTACAAATTTGATCATGATCAACTGCTTTTTGGATTGTCTCATGTCTTTTGATTGGTCTTTATCCCCGCAACATATCGATCTTCATACATATCTCATACATAATACATACAAACAAAGTATTTACTTGTTACTAATAAAGTCTAGCCTCCACTCTTCCTTAGATCCCTTATTAAATCCCGGTAGTATCATAGACCAGATCAATGCAAAGGAAATGAATGCATTTCCATACTATAAAAAAAAAAGAAATCTAAGTAGAATAAATAGATAGAACATCGGATCGTACCACATTGTTTATTCTATATTCTATTTTATTCTACGGGATCTTACGGAACCTGTTCATGCATGACATGATTCGGGTATGATCATAGAAAAAATTCTCCTCAAGCGACCGGCCTATCCCTGCTATGTAGGGGACTTACATGGTGGTTGGATGCAGAGACACGTTTGGTTGTGAATTCCAATGTGGCGGATAAAATCCTATATCCGCACGGCCCAATCAATAGTTCAAGTCACACACTCCCATAATCCATTTTCTCTTCGGAAAATCCACTTCAACTATTCGTATCAAATAGCAAATACTAAATACTTCAGAGTTGAAGAGAAGTATCCAAATAACATGTCTTATTTTTCAAAAATCCATATTTGTAGCAATGAAATACAAGAGTATTGTTCCTCCCCGAAATGATATATGATCAATTACAAATATCCATTATAATCCGACTTCCCTATAAAGGACCCGAAATACCTTGCTTACGTATCATTGGGAAGTGCATTAACATAAATACGGCAGTAAGAAGAGGCAACACAAAAGTGTGTAAACTATAAAAACGGGTCAAAGTGGACTGGCCCACACTAGCGCTTCCGCGTAATAACTCTACCAAAGGCGATCCTATTACAGGAATCGCTTCCGGTACACCTGTTACTATTTTTACTGCCCAATAACCAATTTGGTCCCAAGGTAAGGAATAACCAGTTACACCAAAAGACGCAGTCAATACAGCCAGAATCACGCCAGTAACCCAAGTTAATTCGCGGGGTTTTTTAAATCCACCTGTAAGATATACACGAAATACGTGCAGGATCATCATCAAAACCATCATACTTGCTGACCATCGATGAACTGATCGGATTAACCAACCAAAGTTGGCCTCGGTCATTATGTATTGAACAGAGGAAAAAGCCTCTGTAACGGTTGGACGATAGTAAAAAGTCATAGCAAAACCGGTAGCCACTTGTACTAAAAAACAAGTAAGTGTGATCCCCCCTAGACAATAAAATATATTGACATGAGGGGGAACGTATTTACTAGTTATATCATCCGCAATCGCTTGAATCTCGAGACGTTCCTCGAACCAATCATATACTTTATTGAGATAGGTAATCCAAGGAAGGGGGCTCCCCCTCTAAGAACCATATATGAGAATTTCATCTCGTATGGCTCAAGCAGAAACACACAAATACTGGTTTTAACGGATATGTAATAGAAATTCAAAACTTCTTATCACTTGATTCAACTTCCCCCAAAGGTACGAAATTACAAAAATCCAGAAATCTCTTCTTTGTAATGATAATGCCAAAAATATCAAGTTAGCTCCTCCGCCCTTCTTTTTTTTTTTTTATGTTAATTGTTACAGGCCTCTTGAATCTTCTCTTCCCTATTTTTTTGTTATTTGATTGGTTGTTTTTTGTAATACAGATTGACTTCTTGATTTTACTATAAATTCATTATTTTATTAATAGGAATTCTCTTGTTAAGACCCTATTAATCAATCGAAACTTCAGATTCATACTAGAACCACGATGATTTGCCCAAGCTAAACACAAAGGTTCTCTGAGTAAGAACATTTGATCATCATTTAATTTAATGAATGGATATAATGACTCAACAAAATCTAGAGAAATGGCTGTCCTTCGATCTAAAACTAAACCCCCCTAGAGAAAAAATCGTTTAATTTAGGAAATACCTATCCATTTTTTGGAGTCCGGTCGCGAGGTCTAACCGATCTAACTGAATAGTAGGTATGAATCATAGTTCAAATACTTCTTGATCTATTCTATATATTCATTCATATTTCGTGCTCCGGGTACTAGAATAAATATAATATCCGACGAGGTGGAATCATCCTTATAGAGATGACAGACCATTCTCTGTATTATCAATAGGATCAATTATAACAAGTCACACACTCATATTCCGGAAATACCGAAACAAATAAATTCCACGGTCGAACTACCATAATAGAATGGTCTAGAAATCGGAATCTTAACTATAATTTGATTGCAAACTAGGACTTTCTTTATAGGTCTTATGACCCTAATTCATTGAAATTCCATCCAGTAAAACAGAAGAATTATAAATCTCCAAAATAATAGATAGGAATATTGCAAATAGAGCCATTGCAACTCCCATAAGTGGTGTAGTCCCCCAGCCCGGAGCGACTTTGCCATATTCTGAATTTAATGGTTTTAATAAACTCCCTGCAGAAGTTTGTCTTGGTCCAGATCTAGAACTACCCTCAACGGTTTGTGTAGCCATAAATCCTATTTAAGCATTGGTTAAGATCTGTTGACTTTGTATACCATTCCGTTGTAGTTGTAAATAAACGATCTTATCGTAGATCCATTGTGATCTTGAATCTAGAAATGGAAACAGCAACCCTAGTCGCCATCTTCATATCCGGGTTACTTGTAAGCTTTACTGGGTACGCCTTATATACCGCTTTTGGGCAACCCTCTCAACAATTAAGAGATCCATTCGAAGAACACGGGGATTAACTAGTTGAAGTCCTGAGCCTCCCAAAATTGGGAGGCTCAGGACTTCACTTCAATTGAGATAATGAAAAATTATTTTATTTTTTAGTCGGAACCTTAGGTGGTTCTCGAAAAAAGATAGCGAAAAAAATTATCCCTAAAGTAGAGACTAAAAGGAATGTATAAACCAGTGCTTCCATAGATTCGATCGTGGTTTAATTTATAGCTTCCACACCTATTTTTGGGGAATCATTTACGATATAAAATAAAGAAAGGAAAAGAATTAAAGAAAAGATGGTGATTCAAGTAAAGATTTTTATGATGTCTCCTTTGTGAAATACAAAAATGGAGGCGAAAGATACCAGAATAATATTGTATCAAACTACTTGTCTCCTTGTAGTTGGATCTCCAAGTTTTTGGAATACTCCAAATTCTACTTGAGCATCCAAATCTGGATCAATACCAGCAAATACATCCCTGAATAAGGTTCTAGCGCCATGCCAAATATGTCCGAAAAAGAAGAGCAAAGCAAACGTAGCATGCCCAAAAGTGAACCAACCCCTTGGACTGCTACGAAAAACACCATCGGATTTCAAAGTCGCCCGGTCTAATTCAAAAATTTCCCCTAATTGGGCACGTCTAGCGTACTTTTTCACAGTAGCAGGATCACTATAACTGACTCCGTTGAGTTCGCCGCCATAGAACTCAACGGTCACACCTACTTGTTCGACACTATATTTGGATTCCGCCCTTCTAAAAGGAACATCGGCTCTCACAATTCCATCTCCATCTACCAAAACTACCGGGAATGTTTCAAAAAAGGTAGGCATACGACGTACAAAAAGTTCGCGACCCTCTTTATCTCTAAAGACGGGGTGTCCTAACCACCCAACAGCTATGCCATCCCCGTTATCCATTGAGCCCGCTCTGAATAATCCCCCTTTTGCCGGATTATTGCCAATGTAATCATAAAAAGCTAATTTTTCGGGAATTTTAGACCAAGCTTCCGATAAACTCAGATTTTCGGCTAGTCCAGCGCCAACTCTTCGATATATTTCTTGCTGGAAGTATCCCTGATCCCACTGATAACGAGTGGGACCAAACAATTCGATTGGGGTAGTTGCTGAACCATACCACATAGTTCCGGCAACAATAAAAGCCGCAAAAAAAACAGCAGCGATACTACTAGAGAGTACAGTTTCAATATTCCCCATACGTAATCCTTTGTATAAACGTTGGGGCGGACGGACACTAAGATGGAATAGGCCCGCCAATATGCCCAATGTACCCGCTGCAATATGATGAGAAGCTATTCCTCCCGGAACAAAAGGATCAAAACCTTCTGCGCCCCATGCTGGATTTACGGATTGCACTTTTCCAGTTAGCCCATAAGGATCGGACACCCATATTCCAGGACCATACAAACCCGTTACATGAAATGCGCCAAAGCCAAAGCAAGCCAGCCCTGAGAGAAATAAATGAATTCCAAAGATCTTGGGCAAATCCAAAGAGGGTTTTCCTGTACGCTCATCGGAGAATATTTCTAGGTCCCAATACACCCAATGCCAAATAGCTGCCAAGAAGCACAAACCAGAAAAAACAATATGTGCCCCTGCCACACCTTCATAACTCCAAATACCCGGATTTGGTATAGTTCCTCCTGAAATACTCCAACCGCCCCATGAATTGGTTATTCCTAAACGAGTCATGAAGGGTATAACGAACATACCTTGTCTCCACATCGGATCAAGAACAGGGTCAGAGGGATCAAAAACAGCTAATTCGTATAGAGCCATGGAACCGGCCCAACCGGAAACTAGAGCTGTATGCATTATATGGACAGAAATCAATCGACCGGGATCATTCAATACGACGGTATGAACACGATACCAAGGCAAACCCATGAGAATACCCCTTTATCAAGGAAAAATAGACACTATGTAACTTTATCGCATTATAGAAAAGACTTATACTATGTACCTAACCTTTTCAGTAGATTCTGTATGAGAAAGGATTAATTTTTATTCCGTTCCATTGAAAGTAATGGAACAAGTCTGTTCGTAAGAACAAAGCAAAGAGAAGCAGATCTATTCTATACCCGATAAGTATCAATACGCAATGGGGGAAAATGACCCCTTTTGGGGGGAACGAATGCATAGAAACTTATACTTGTTTATAATTCATTTATAATTCAAACGATTACCCCTCCATAAAAATTTGTTTCTGTTTTCTTCTATAAATCCTCTAATCTATGTATTCGATGTATAAAGTATAAAATACAATCAATGTATAAAATGGAATAAACAGAAAAAAATGATGAAGACAATAAACCCATTGTTACGTTTCCATATTAAAGTATAGTACTTCATTTTTTTATTTAATCTAATGCCCATTGGTGTTCCAAAAGTACCTTTTCGGAATCCCGGAGAGGAAGATGCGGTTTGGGTTGACGTATAGTGCGACTTGTCGGACATATTGGGTCATATGGGATTTACCCATTCTTCCCCCCGATAGGGATATCCTCTGTTTCGCCCAACAAATATTGATTGAACCATCAATCATTTGGAGCGTGAAGTGCAATTCGATCAATTTCTATTGGGATCAATATCAATTATAGTATTATCAAGTAGAAGAATTTATGGTTAACTTGGACCAATAAAATAAAGTATCCAGGCTCTGTTCAGAAAATACCCAATGGGTAATATGTACAATTATTACTTGTATCATAAACGTTTTTTTCTTACTATACAAACTCCTAATCAATGGAATATAAATACATCGAATAGTTTTGGGGAAAGGAAAGCATAAAACGAATTGAAAAAAAAAAGTCGTAGCAATAAAGAAGCGGTACTGAGATTATTTGCCCTATATGTGCAAATAGAATTCGGACGGATCTTTACCCGGAGTAGAACATAAACCTAAAAGAATTGAAAGGACCCATTCAGGAACAAGAAAATGACATCGTGATTTGAATCTCGATGAAACAATACATCAATGGGAGATTTGTTCAATAAGTTTAGTAAATTTTTTTATAGAAAAGGAGACTCAAACCCATGTTTTTTGAAAAATGGAATCAAAGTCTTTCATTAGCAAACATTTGAAAAATAAAAAACTTGTTTCAAAAAAAAAAAGAAATAAAACCGGAATCGACACATTGATCTGATTCTTATTTCGCAATTTTTTTGAACCGTATGCATCCAAAGGTGCACGTACGGTTCCTAAGGGATACCCTTTTGTCCTAATCAACCGACTTTATCGAGAAAGATTACTTTTTTTAGGTCAAGAAGTTGATAGCGAGATCTCAAATCAACTTGTTGGTCTCATGGTATATCTCAGTATAGAAGATAATACTAGAGATTTTTATTTGTTTATAAACTCTCCAGGCGGATGGGTAATACCGGGAATAGCCATTTATGATACTATGCAGTTTGTGCCACCTGATGTACATACAATATGCATGGGATTAGCTGCTTCAATGGGATCCTTCATTCTGGTTGGGGGGGAAATTACCAAACGTCTAGCATTCCCTCACGCTTGGCGCCAATGAGTTTTTATTTGAAAAAAAAGAAGACTATGCCTTCGCCATATCCATTATTCATATTCGAATATGAATAAAATAATAAGTAATAATAGCATGGCACCTCAAATTCGATATGAACAAACCATTATTGTGTTTTCATAACATGAAATTTTGTATCGAGATAGTAGTATGAAACAAAGGTTATTTCCGATTTGATCTTATGTGTATGTATGTGTCGGGAGTAAATTTGAATTACAGCGTCACAAACCGTTTTTATTCCATACTGGGAACCTTTTTCTGATATTTATAAAAGAAAAAGAGTACAAAAATGAAAAAAAAAAAAGATCATTTGTTCCTTATTTGTTTGATCCTACCAAAAAGACACTTTGGGATTGCTAAATCCCATACAAAATAAATATATAAAGCAACAGAGCCATCATAGTATTTTTTTGACTCTTACGAAAGGAAGGGTGGTAAATGGATCATTCTGAATCGGGTGGATTCGACCTCTTTCTTCAATGGGAGAAGGGGGGGGGGATGAGTAAATTCCATTGCGGAGCCGTATGCAATGCACAAAAGATGCCCGTACAGTTGTTAATTCTATTTTTTATATTCTTGTTTTTTTTTTTTTATTTCTTTAGGCCAATCATGCGAGATAGAAAAACCGTTCATGATGTTCTATCAATATCACATCAGATCAGGGTTATGATTCACCAACCTGCTAGTTCTTTTTTTGAGGCACAAGCAGGGGAATTTATCCTGGAAGCGGAAGAACTACTGAGACTTCGCGAAACCCTCACAAAGGTTTATGTACAAAGAACGGGCAACCCTTTGTGGGTTGTATCTGAAGACATGGAAAGAGATGTTTTTATGTCAGCAACAGAAGCCCAAGCTCATGGCATTGTTGATCTTGTAGCGGTCGAAAATGAAAATACCGGGGATTTTGTGTAATGTAAATCAACGATTATATTTCAAACTATATATAATTCATAATTTGAATTTTCCGTGGTTTGATATTGAATATACATAATTCATAATCCTCAATCATAAAGCAGGTTAAGATCGATCTAAACCAACTCATTATTATATATATATATGACATGCCAACTATTAAACAACTTATTAGAAACACAAGACAGCCAATAAGAAATGTCACGAAATCCCCCGCGCTTCGAGGATGTCCTCAGCGTCGAGGAACATGTACTAGGGTGTATGTGCGACTCGTCCAGATCATGGGATCTAACAAATACAAATGAGCCAATTCTCCAGTATCAATGATTAGTACCAATGAATAGGACAGATAAAGCGGAAGAATGTCATTTTTTGCAATACTAAAAAAAACGAGAATCTATCATATACCTATATTATTGTGTATTGTGCACGGAATTTATGGTTTCCATTGGTGCAAATCCAATCACCTCGATTTGAGATGAGAAAAATTCCCCATTGGTAGCAAAGGTTATCCATTAAGCGGGGGAAAAATGGTATTATAAAATTAAGAAGCAAAAGTGTTATGCTCCTGAACGGACTAATAGGGTTAGCTACCTAGCCAACTTTCATAGCAAAATGCCGTCACTGTATGGAGAGCTCTTATTGTGAAAAGACCTATTACTATATAATGGATGGGTAGAGCCAAAGAGTGTGAACTATACAAATTCATAATACTTTATACTTTTGATTAAATGAGAGAAGAGGCTCCGGTGCATAGAGAGGACCTCACCGTTTAAGAAGTTACCATAGAAACGATGGAATCCGCTATTCTTTTTATTTAGTCTCGGTAGAATTTCTTATTTCCGGGTAAACTAAATGCTTGGAAAGAATAAAAAATCGTGGTTGGGAAGGTCATAGTAGCCAAAGCCATTGGAATATATTTTATATATCGGAATAATCCGTTTTGTTATTAATCGACGGGAGGGGCGGAATGACTGAAAGAAGAGAAATCAATTAGTTATTCACTAAAGTTTAATTTGATCCAATGACCAGAGTTAGACGAGGGTATACAGCTCGGAGGCGTCGAACCAAACTTCGTTTATTTTCATCAACGTTTAGAGGGGCTCATTCAAGACTTACTCGAACAAGTACTCAACAGAAAATGAGAGCCTTGGTTTCCGCCCATCGAGATAGAGGCAGGCAAAAGAGAAACTTTCGTCGTTTATGGATCACTCGGATAAATGCAGTAACTCGTGAGAATCAAAGGGTATTCCATAGTTATAGTTATAGTAGATTAATGCATAACCTGTACAGCAGGCAATCGCTTCTTAATCGTAAAATACTTGCGCAAATAGCTATATCAAATCACAATTGTTTTTACATTATTTCCAATAAGATCTCAAAATAAAGGAGATTTGACTAAATAAAGGAGATTTTAAAGTAATATACAGGAATGATTGAAACAGAATTCCCCGGGGAACGAACTCCGGGAAGAAAAAGAAAAATAGTAGGAATGAACGAACATCTTTCAATAAAAAAACATATTTTTTCTCACCCATTATAACAAAAAAAAACTCTAGATTCTAGGCTTTTTCGAACAAAACATCAATCGGAGCTTGAGTTCCGATTGGAGTTTTGAGTCGATTGAAGAGTATGCCTATTTATTTCTGGTTCTGGGACCTGTATTTCTAGGGATCAACTCGGCTCTCTCAAATTGTTTCTCATTATTAAGAAAGGGTAACAAAGATAAAATACGGGCTTGTTTTATAGCAATAGTAATTAATCGTTGTTGTTTCAAGGTCAATCTATTTACCCGCCTAGATAATATTTTTCCTTGTTCACTAATAAATCGACTAATTAAACTCATGTTTCTATAATCAATTCGATCCCCCGATCCGATTGGGGGCAAACGCCTACGAAAAGAGAGCTTGGATTTACGAAAGGGTTGCTTGGATTTATCCATGGTTTATTCCTTATCTCTAAAATTCTATTTATTTATTCCCGGCTAAAACAAAATAAAAATAGGGTGGATTTGTATTATATTATAGTATGTTAAGTTATTCCTCTTTCTGCTCCTTGAGATGGAAAGATCACACATACGTTTCCTTCGATCTATTTCTTTATTTCCCCATGAATCGTATGTTTGTGACAATAGCGACAAAATTTTCTCAATTCTAATCGATTGGGTGTATTGTGTCGATTCTTTTGAGTAATACATCTAGAAATGCCGAGCGATTCTTTATTGACACCATTTCGAGTACAACTAGTACATTCTAAAATAATTCTGACTCTGGCATCTTTACCCTTGGCCATGAACCCCCCTTGAGTTTTGGATTAACTTAACTTTTCTATTTTTTATATGATGAAAAGAAAAAATGAATAGAAGTTACTAAACTAGTAATTCAATTTTTAAAGATTTCGTTGTAATTTTAAATTAATATTAATAGAGTCAAAGTAAGGTAATAATATAATTATAATTAAGTAATACAATTTTTTTCTAACTATCAATTATTCCTACCCTAATGAATTCCAGTATTTTATTTTAAGTATCCTTTTTCTATACTATCTTTTTCTATACTATGAGTTCGCCGAACCTGTCCTAGACGGGCCCACACCCCCGCTTATTTCTGTTCTCCTAAATTGGGTCATAGACCCGCTGGATTTTTGCTGAGGTTCCTTTTTTTTTCTTCTCTTTTTTTCCTATCCTACATAACCGAAAAAGGGGGCTAAATAAATTTGAGTCAGGTCACAGTAGAAGTATATCTCTAATTTTATTAATTTCTTCGCATATCAATAACTAGAATGAAAAAAAGGGGAATGACAAAGCATCCGGGAATAAACGATTAATCTCTATCAATAGACCCGCTAAAGACCCAAACCATAGAGTAGCTAACACGGGTGCCGTGGAGAGATATGTTTTTATATCTTGCATTGAAAATCCTCCTTCTTTATTTTCTTTATTGTAATACATATACATATATTATATGGTCGGATGCCTTAGTTCAAGATCATTTGTATTTATTTTTTCGCAGAATTTCTAACTAAAAATCAAATAAATATGTACAATGAACCAGTAAATGACATTTTTTGTCCCTAAAAAAGACGACACCCTCTTTCTGAGTATTTTCTACAAATATTCATCTTTTTTTTATACGTTAGGTTTCAGGTCTATATAATTCTTTTATTATTTTTTTAGTTATTTTTAATATGAATAAAAAAAAAAGAAGAAATGGCAAGAAAATATAGACAGAGGATAAAATAACAATGTGGAAACCGAGACAGGGATTTTGTACAATGACACTGAAAAACATTTTGACAAAGGGATGTAGCGCAGCTTGGTAGCGCGTTTGTTTTGGGTACA